ATAATGAATATGTATGATAAAAAACGAAAACAATTATTAGTGGGAATAAAGGAAATTAGTAAAAAAATACCTCGACGGTCATACAAATTAATTGACGAATTAGAATGCCAAGAACGAGAATACGAAACAGCCATATTAGACGACCCTGGAATGCGGTCAAGAACCGGAAGATTTATACTGGTTTTTACTATAACTGAGCCTACTTATACTAATTACGAACCAGAACAATTTTATTTGATGCATTATTCACAAGAACCAGATTTTTGTCGAAATATAATCATAGGTTCTATACGAGCTCAAAGGCGTAAAATACCTATTTTAAAACTGTCTCAAGGAAATGTATCCTCCCCACTTTTTTTGTACAAACTTGAGAAATCAATCCTTTCTTATTTTGATATCTCTGGACTGAGTAAAGAAAGTTTCCGAAATTGGATGAAAAAAACTAAAGAATTTGAACTTTCAGAACAAAATGAGAAGTATAAAAGAGAAGCAGCAATAGAGATCGAAATAGAAGCAGAACCTGAGAATGGTATTCTAACTCCTCAAGTAAAAAGGAGTTGTATATTAATAATGAAATCAATTCTTCGTAAATATATTATATTACCCTTATTGATAATAGCTAAAAATATTGGCCGTATCTTATTATTTCAATTTCCCGAATGGTCCGAAGATTTTGAAAATTGGAATAAGGAAAGGCATGTTAAATGTACTTATAGTGGTGTTGAACTATCCGAAAAAGACTTGCCGAAAAACTGGTTAAGTGAAGGTATTCAAATAAAGATCCTATTTCCTTTCTATCTGAAACCTTGGTATAGATCGAAATCTGAATTTCCTCAAATGGATCGATTGAAAAAGAAAGAAAAAAAAAAAAATTTTTGTTTTTTAACTGTGTGGGGGAGACCAACCAAACAGCCTTTTGGTTCACCCCAAAATCAACCTTCCTTTTTTGTCCCCATTTTTAAAGAACTCATAAAAAAAATGATAAAATTGAAAACAAATTGTTTTTTAATTTTAAAAATGTTAAAAGTAAAAGAAATAAAAAAATGGATTACCAAAAGTGGTATATTTCTAAACAGACTAATAAACAACCCCTCAAAAAATAAAAGAATTCTTTTATTTGGGTTGAGCGAACTAGATGAATGGGGTGAAACTAAAAACGAAAAAGATTTTATAAAAAATACAAAATTAATTCACGAATCGCCCATTCCAAGTCGTTCTAAAAATTGGACAAAACATTCGCTAACAGAAAAAAAAATGCAAGATATAACTATTAGAACAAGCACAATCAGAAATCAACTAGAAAAACTACTAAAAGACAAGAAAAAGGATTTTCGAATTTCTGAGATAAATAATAGGTTTAACAAAAAGCGGCATGCCGTAAAAAGATTAGAATTAAAAAAAATAAAAATTATTTGTCAAATAGTAAAAAAACAAATTACTCGATTAATCTTTAACTCGCAGTATTTTATCCAATTTTTTATTGAAAGAATATACATTGCTATCCTCCTCCTTATTAATATAATAAGGATCAAAGGACAACTTTTTTTTCATTTTGAATCAAAAATCAAAATGGATAAGTACACTTACAATAATGAAGGAAATAAAAAAGAAAAAAAAAAGGACTTTAGAAACTTTAGACAGTCCTGTTTTTATATTAGTAATAAAAATTCCATTTTGATTTTTGACTTATCCTCTTTATCACAAGCCTATGTTGGGTATAAATTATCACAAAGCCACGTTTTTAACTTATACAACTTAAGATTAAAATCCGCACTTCAATATCATAAAACATCTCTTTTTATCAAGGATGAAATAAAGGATGATTTTGAAATACAAGGAATATTTTATTCGGAATTCACAGATAAGAAACTTCTTACTTATGGAATAAATCAATGGAAAAGCTGGTTACAGAATCATTATCAATATAATATATCTCATATTAGATGGTCTGGATTGGTACAAAAAAAATGGAAAAATAAAAAAAATCGCCTCTCTATAAGACAAAATGAAAATAAGGATTTATTAAAATGGGATTTCTATGAAAACGATGGGTTAATTCGTTACGAAAAGGAAATTTATGATTATAGATTAAACTCATTATCAAATCACAAAGGGAATTTAAAAAAAAATTCTCGATATGATCTCTTATCATATAAATCTATTAATTATGAAAATAAGAAGACCGCATATAGTTTTGTTTTCCCATCAGAAGGAAAGAATAACCAAAAAATATCCTATAATTACAACATAAATAAAAGAAAACTTTTTACGCTAGGAGATAACAATTCTTTAGGCGAAAAAGCTATTCCAGATATGGAGAAATCGTTTTTTTATTACAGAATTATCCATTTATGTCTTAGAACAAGGTTAGATATTGAAGCCTGGATCCAGACCAATACCACGAATACTAAGATAAGTAATTATCAATTAAGTGAAGAAATCGATAAGAGGGATCTTTTTGATTTTCCGAATCGCCAAACTGAGCAAACCAACCTAAGTATTCAAAGCTTTTTCGATTGGCTGGGAATGAACGAAGAATTTCCTATTTTGAATGAAGAACTTTGGTTCTTACCAGAATTGATACTGCTTTATAATGTATATAAACTAAAACTATGGATGATACCAATCAAATCACTTCTTTTAAATTTTAATGAAAAGAAAAGTTTGAGTCAAAAAAAGAATATCGCTCTAAAGCACAAATGGAATCTTGGATCCCTTCTCTTAAACCAAGAAAAAGATGTTTCAGACTATAGTTCTTTTTTAAACTATAGTGTGCAATCAGACATAAAAAAACGTATAAACGAAAGCAATCCAGAAGAAGACCTCGATTTTTTCCTAACAAGTCATTTGCTTGTTCAATTGAGATGGTCTTTTTTTTTCAATCTAACCATAATGCAAAATATCAAAGTATATTGTCTCCTGCTTAGCTTGCGAAATCCAAGAGAAAGCGCTCTATCCGCTATTCAAAGAGGAACAATAAATCTAGATATAATGCCGAGTCATACGTATGTTACAGAATGGATGCAAAGGGGAGCATTTTTTATTGAACCAATTCGTATATCTATAAATAATCCTGGACCATTTCTTATGTATCAAACCATACGGATTTCATTAGTTCAGAAGAATTATTATCAAACTAATTCAAGCTATCGAGAAAAAGCAAAAGAGCAAAAAATTATTGGAAATAGAGACATAAAAAATTCTAGTTTGCTTGTTCTTGAAACTATTTTATCGCCGAGACGTCGAAAAGAGTTAAGAATTCTAATTTCTTTCAATTCAAAAAAAAGAAAAGGTATCGATCTAAATCTGGTATTCTGCAACAGACACAATGTAAAAATTTATGATCCATTTTTAGTTGAAAGCACCCGTCTTCATAGATTAAAGTGTTTTCTTTGGCCGACTTGTCAATTAGAGGATTTAGTTTGTATGAATCGTTATTGGTTTAATACCAATACTGGGAGTTCTTTCAGTATGTTAAGAATACATATGTATCCTCAATTCTAAATATATGAAACGCATGATAGGATAATTTTCTATTTCTATTCTGTAACATAGTTCCCAGAAAAACTAAATAGACATCGACACATATTGTCTTATACTCTATTCTAATACATGAATACTAATTCAATAATCTATCAATTTAGATCTATAATTCATCAAAAGATTTTTTTTATTTAAAGTTTTATTTTTTCTCTCTTTTAGGTTATGAGTTCCACCCTTTTTTCTATCTAAAGAATGAATCAAATAAAAAAAAAGAGTTGGATTATTACTTATTTGATTTTCAAAATTTGGATAAAATGAAAAAGCCCATAGTAAAAATAAAAATAAAAATTGACCAGATTAACATGTCAAACATTATTATTACTGATCCATAAAATTCATATTTTAAAAAAGTTGGAGAAGATTTGCTTTTATGCTAAAGAATTCAGTTTCCTCAGTTATTTCCAAAAAACAAGAAAAAAAAGAAGAAACCAAGGGATCCGTTGAATTTCAAGTAGTTAATTTCACTAAGCAAATACGAAGACTTACTTCCCATTTGGAATTGCACAGAAAAGATTATTTATCGCAGAGAGGCCTAAAGAAAATTCTGGGAAAACGTCAACGACTGCTGGCTTATTTGTCAAAAAAAAATGGAATACGTTATAAAGAATTAATTGATCGATTGGATCTGCGGGAAGCAAAAATTCGTTAATTTAAAGAACTCAAATTCAATTTATTGGTTATTGGATCATGAATTTGGATGAATTTCTTTTTGTTTTCTGCAATTCCTAGAAAAATGAATCAAGGAACAACCTATGAATGTACCAATTATAAGAAATGAACTTATGATAGTAAATATGGGACCTCACCACCCATCAATGCACGGCGTTCTTCGACTCATCATTACTCTAGATGGTGAAAATGTTGTTGACTGTGAACCAATATTGGGGTATTTACACAGAGGAATGGAAAAAATTGCAGAAAATCGAACAATTATACAATATTTACCTTATGTAACTCGTTGGGATTATTTGGCTACTATGTTCACTGAGGCCATAACCGTAAATGCACCGGAACAGTTAGGGAATATTCAAGTACCTAAACGAGCCAGTTATATCAGAGTAATTATGTTAGAATTAAGTCGTATAGCTTCTCATTTATTATGGCTTGGCCCTTTTATGGCAGATATTGGTGCACAAACTCCCTTCTTCTACATTTTCCGAGAACGAGAATTAGTATATGATCTGTTCGAAGCTGCTACCGGTATGAGATTAATGCATAATTTTTTTCGTATCGGAGGAGTGGCCGCTGATTTACCGCATGGTTGGATAGATAAATGCATTGATTTCTGCGACTATTTTTTAACCGGAATTTCGGAATATCAAAAACTTATTACACGCAATCCCATTTTTTTAGAACGTGTTGAGGGAGTAGGGATTTTGAGTGGAGAAGAAGCATTAAATTGGGGTTTATCGGGCCCAATGCTACGAGCTTCCGGAATAGAATGGGATCTTCGTAAAGTCGATCATTATGAGTGTTATGACGAATTTGATTGGGAAGTCCAATGGCAAAAAGAAGGAGATTCGTTAGCTCGTTATTTAGTAAGGATCAGTGAAATCGAGGAATCTATCAAAATTATTCAACAAGCTTTGGAAGGAATTCCGGGAGGACCCTCTGAAAATTTAGAAATACGATGTTTTGATAAAGTAAGGGATTCCCAATGGAATGATTTTGACTATCGCTTCATTAGTAAAAAAACCTCTCCTACTTTTGAATTGTCGAAACAAGAACTTTATGCGAGAGTCGAAGCCCCAAAAGGCGAATTGGGAATTTTTCTGCTAGGAGATGGGAAAATTTTTCCTTGGAGATGGAAAATTCGCCCACCGGGTTTTATCAATTTGCAAATTCTTCCTCAGTTAGTTAAAAGAATGAAATTGGCTGATATTATGACGATACTAGGTAGTATAGATATCATTATGGGAGAAGTTGATCGTTGAAATGATAATTGATACAACAGAAATACAAGATATCAATGCTTTTTCAAAATGGGAATCCTTAAAAGAGGTGTATGAGAGCATATGGATGCTTATCCCGATTTTGACTGTTATAGTAGGAATCACACTAGGTGTACTAGTAATTGTGTGGTTAGAAAGAGAAATAGCTGCGGGGCTACAACAACGTATTGGACCTGAATATGCTGGATCTTTTGGAATTCTCCAAGCTTTAGCAGATGGTACAAAACTACTTTTCAAAGAAAACCTTCTTCCATCTAGAGGCAATACTTATTTATTCAATATCGGACCATCCATAGCAGTCATATCAATTTTATTAAATTATTTAGTAATCCCTTTTGGCTATCATTTTGTTCTAGCCGATCTCAATATTGGTGTTTTTTTATGGATCGCCATTTCAAGTATTTCTCCGATTGGACTTCTTATGTCAGGATATGGATCGAATAATAAATATTCTTTTTTAGGTGGTTTACGGGCTGCTGCTCAATCGATTAGTTATGAAATACCATTAACTCTATGCGTGTTATCAATATCTCTACGTGCGAGTCGTTGAAACATTTTCCCTATTTTCCTTTTCTTTTCGTTAGAAAGAAATTGACTGAATTAAGGAAATTGCGTTATTTTTTTGTTCATTAACCCGACTGATGAACACAATCAGATAGTTCTATGAGTGAAAGAAAACAGCTTCTAAATTTGCAGTAAAAATAGTAAGTCTCATTTCCTATGTATAAGGATTAAACATAAGTAATTCACACTGTTTATCCCAAGATCGGTTGATTGATCATCCTGACTTGAAGCGGATTTAAAATAACAAACAACTTTATGGGTTTTTCACTATCGTTTGTATGTATTACCATAAGAGTGAGTTGAGAAAAAATGAGTGGGTGGTTAGAAATACCAAGGTACACAAAAGATTAGTAATAGAGATTATGCAAATTATACAAAAAAGCATTTCCGCATAAAAGGAACACTCATTGGGGTTTTAAGTTGGTAGAAATGATCCGGTAGTACTTCCCACGATTCCGATCCAGAGTATGCCCCTATCCACTGAAAAAAACTATCAGGAACGAAAGAATCCTTTTTGAAAGGACCCCCCTTTTTTCCGTTTTTGAGAAAGAAGAAAACGAAGAATAGGAACGAACAAAATAGAAAGAGTGCAATTCCAATAAAAAAGAGCGATCTTTTTTATTCTTTCTTTAATATAGTTATATTCATAGGAATAAAAGCCCTGTAATAAGTGATGAAGTAATGTAAAATGTAATTTTTTTTTCGTAATCGAAAATGCTGGGTTGAAATATTTATATATATTACTAAAAGGAGTATTTTATTGACGGATTAAGTTATTACTCAAAAAATATTGAAATTTTTAAATTAAAGTAAAAGGAAAGGATGAGATTAATTCAGAAATACTTTTTTTATTTTTATAGCAGACGGAATTACATTGGACTAATTCGGGGCTTTTCAATATATTTTGACTCTATCTAGCATAAAAGTATATCACGTTAAATAATACTAACCTGGTCCTTAAATTTCTTTAGGCTCCTAGAGGAGCCGTATGAGGTGAAAATCTCATGTACGGTTCTGTAATAGCGATAGTAACAGTAATGTTATCACCGACTATGATTATCTAATAGTTCAAGTACAGTTGATATAGTTGAAGCACAGTCAAAATATGGTTTGTGGGGGTGGAATTTGTGGCGTCAACCTATAGGGTTTATCATTTTTCTAATTTCTTCCCTAGCAGAATGTGAGAGGTTACCCTTCGATTTACCAGAAGCCGAAGAAGAATTAGTAGCAGGTTATCAAACCGAATATTCAGGTATCAAATTTGGTTTATTTTTTGTTGCGTCCTATCTAAATCTATTAGTTTCTTCATTTTTTGTAATAGTTCTTTACTTGGGCGGTTGGAATTTCTCTATTCCATATCTATTTGTTCCTGAACTTTTTGAAAAAGCAGGCGGAGTCTTTGGAACAATCATTAGTATTTTGATTACGTTAGTTAAAACTTATTTGTTTTTGTTCATTCCTATTGCAACAAGATGGACTTTACCTAGGCTGAGAATAGACCAATTATTAAATCTTGGATGGAAATTTCTTTTACCTATTTCTCTCGGTAATTTATTATTAACAACTTCTTCCCAACTCCTTTCACTCTAACCACGCGAGTCTATATTTAGACTTATCTCAAACAAGAGAAGGAAACAACCATCAAATTATTCATAGCTATTCCCGATATGTTCCCTATGGTAACTGGGTTCATCAATTATGGTCAACAAACAGTACGAGCTGCAAGGTACATCGGTCAAGGTTTTATGATTACTTTATCCCATGCAAATCGTTTACCTGTAACGATTCAATATCCTTATGAGAAATTGATTCCATCAGAACGTTTCCGTGGTCGAATTCACTTTGAATTTGATAAATGCATTGCTTGTGAGGTATGTGTTCGCGTATGCCCTATAGATTTACCTGTTGTTGATTGGAAACTACAAACTAGGATCCGAAAGAAACAATTGCTTAATTACAGTATTGATTTTGGAATCTGTATATTTTGTGGTAATTGCATTGAGTATTGCCCCACAAATTGTTTATCAATGACTGAAGAATATGAGCTTTCTACGTATGATCGTCACGAATTGAATTATAATCAAATTGCTTTGGGTCGTTTACCATTGGCATTAATTGACGATTACACAATTCGAACAATTTTGAATTCGCCTCAAATAAAAAATGGCTAAACCCCTTTTTAGGAAAATTTTATAATTACTAATGTAATCTTTTGATCTAAAGGAATTTTTTTTTGAAGTTCAATTCGGAAGTTCAAAAAAAGAATGAGATTGGTCCACTTGTTGGACCTATATCAAGACACATCTATTCTTTCAATTAAAAATATATCCCGGATAATTTTACTTTTTCCTGGTCCGATCAATAAGGTCATGAAACATTTCTATTTTATTATTTCTTTTTTATATTATATATAATGGATTTACCGGGACCAATACATGATTTTCTTTTAATCTTTCTGGGATCAGGTCTTATATTAGGAGGTCTAGGAGTAGTATTATTTACTAATCCAATTTATTCCGCCTTTTCATTGGGATTCGTTCTTGTTTGTATATCCTTATTCTATATTTCATCAAATTCCCATTTTGTAGCTGCTGCCCAACTTCTTATTTATGTGGGAGCTATAAATGTTTTAATCATTTTTGCTGTGATGTTTATTAATGGTTCAGAATATTACAAAGATTTCCAGTTTTGGACTGTTGGAGATGGAGTTACTTCAGTGCTTTGTACAAGCATTTTTTTTTCACTAATTACTACTATTCCAGATACGTCATGGTACGGGATTATTTGGACTACAAGATCAAACCATATTGTAGAACAGGATTTGATAAGTAATAGTCAACAAATTGGGATTCATTTATCAACAGATTTTTTTCTTCCATTTGAACTCATTTCAATAATTCTTTTATTTGCTTTGATAGGTGCAATTGCGGTAGCTCGTCAGTAATAAAGCTTTCGAACGTTCCTAGATACGATAAGAAATGCTTTTAATTCAATCTATTACCTATTCTCAATATTACCAATGTCCTTGTTCCGTGCTTTTTAGATTCTAGTCAATAGAAGAAGTTGAGTTGTTGTTCATATTGAAATGAATCAAGATTGATAAGGAGTCGGTCAATGATGCTCGAATATGTACTTATTTTGAGTGCCTATTTATTTTCTATCGGTATCTATGGATTGATCACGAGCCGAAATATGGTTAGAGCCCTTATGTGTCTTGAACTTATCCTAAATGCAGTTAATATAAACTTCGTAACATTTTCTGATTTTTTTGATAGTCGCCAATTAGTAGGAGATATTTTCTCCATTTTTGTCATAGCTATTGCAGCCGCTGAAGCAGCTATTGGACCAGCAATTATTTCCTCAATTTATCGTAATAGAAAATCAACTCGTACCAATCAAACAAATTTGTTGAATAAATAATATGCATTCAAAAATTTGAATCTTTATCAACTCCAATAAAAAATTTATTATTCAATAAGTCCAATTAGTATGTATGATATTAAATATAGGTTCATATTCCTGTTTACGAAGATGTACTAAATAAAAGTATCTTGACTCTTTCGCATAAGCTGATCCATAAAAAAATTTTGTATAAAAATTGTGGTAAATCATTGATTCATCTGATATCTAAATACATGATTCATGTACAAGTTTATTAGATTGAAAATTTATGACGTTCAAACATTTAGATATTCAATGTCACATTCAGTAAAGATTTATGATACATGTATAGGATGTACTCAATGTGTTCGAGCCTGCCCCACGGATGTATTAGAAATGATACCGTGGGACGGGTGTAAAGCTAAACAAATAGCATCCGCTCCAAGAACAGAAGACTGTGTTGGTTGTAAACGATGTGAATCCGCCTGTCCAACGGATTTCTTGAGTGTTCGAGTTTATTTATGGCATGAAACAACTCGTAGCATGGGTCTAGCTTATTGATACGTTCAAAAAAATAGCACTAATCCATTTTTTTACCGACAAAAACCCGTGCTTAAAATACTATATAGTTTCCATTTCTTTTTTTTTTTAGTACGGGTTTTTTATGGTCTAAGTGTAGCTTATCTTTACCATGAACTTTTTTCCTTGGTTAACACTAATTGTAGCTTTTCCTATATCTGCAGGTTCTTTAATTTTCTTTCTCCCTCAGAAAGGAAATAAAATAATTAGGTGGTACACTATAGGTATATGTATCTTAGAACTCCTTCTAATGACCTATGCATTCCGTTATCATTTTCGATTCGACGATCCTTTAATACAACTGGCAGAAGAGTATAAATGGATACGCTTTTTTTCTTTTTACTGGCGATTAGGAATAGATGGACTTTCTATAGGACCCATTTTATTAACGGGATTTATTACTACTTTAGCTACTTTAGCGGCTTGGCCAGTTACTCGATATTCACGATTTTTCCATTTCTTGATGTTAGCAATGTATAGTGGCCAAATAGGATCATTTTCTTCCCGAGACCTTTTACTTTTTTTCATCATGTGGGAGTTAGAATTAATTCCTGTTTATTTACTTGTATCCTTATGGGGAGGAAAAAAGCGTCTATATTCAGCTACCAAGTTTATTTTGTATACTGCAGGAGGTTCCATTTTTCTGTTAATGGGAGTTCTGGGTATGGGTTTATATGGTTCCAATGAACCAACATTAAATTTTGAAATATTAGCTAATCAATCCTATCCTGTGGCATTGGAAATAATATTCTATATTTTATTTCTTATTGCTTTTGCTGTCAAATTACCGATTTTACCCCTACATACCTGGTTACCCGACACCCACGGGGAAGCACATTATAGTACTTGTATGCTTCTAGCTGGAATTTTATTAAAAATGGGAGCATATGGGTTGGTTCGGATCAATATGGAATTATTACCTCACGCTCATTCGATATTTTCTCCATGGTTGCTAATAGTGGGTACGATCCAAATAATCTATGCAGCGTTAACATCTCTTGGCCAACGTAATTTAAAAAAACGAATAGCCTATTCTTCTGTATCTCATATGGGTTTCATAATTATAGGAATTGGCTCTATTACTGATACAGGTCTCAACGGAGTTCTTTTACAAATAATCTCTCATGGCTTTATTGGTGCTGGGCTTTTTTTCTTGGCCGGAACGGGTTATGATCGAATACGTCTTGTTTATCTTGATGAAATGGGTGGGATAGCTATCTTAATGCCCAAAATATTCACGATGTTCAGTCTATTATCGATGGCTTCTCTTGCATTACCGGGCCTGAGTGGTTTTGTTGCGGAATTGATAGTCTTTTTTGGACTAATTACTAGTCAAAAATATCTTTTAATGACAAAAATACTAATTACTTGTGTAATGGCAATGGGGATGATATTAACTCCTATTTATTTATTATCTATGTCACGCCAGATGTTCTATGGCTACAAGCTATTTAATGTTCCAAATTTATATTTTTTTGATTCGGGACCGCGAGAATTATTTGTTTCGATCTCCATCTTGCTACCCATAATAGGTATTGGTATTTACCCAGATTTCGTTTTTTCATTATCAGTTGATACGGTTCAAAGTATTTTATGTAAGTATTTTTATAGATAATTTTTGTATAAAAAAAATTGGACTTATTAACTCATTAATAGCAAAAGAATTGTAACTGGATCTATTTAGCCTTTGTGAGAGCCATTTGAATCAATACTTGATTCAAACGGCTCTTGATGACTTCAACTAAGATTTCTTAGATTTTTATTTATCTATGCCATTTTCTATCTCTAATCGGTAGGCCTTTTTTTATTCAAGTAGATGTTAATTGAAATGAACCATAACTATGTAGCCCTATTCCTAAGAGATTGACCCCAAAATAGCATATCCAAATTATAAAAAAGCCCATAGAAGCTACAATTGCGGAATTTGCAACTTTCATATTTGTATTTGTTCGAGTATGTAAATAAATCGCAAATATAGTCCACGTAATAAAGGCCCAAGTTTCTTTTGGGTCCCAATTCCAATATGATCCCCAGGCCTCATTAGCCCAGACTGCTCCGGAAAGAATCCCTATAGTTAAAAAGATAAACCCTAGACTAATAACACGATAACTCCAATGATCTAATTGTTGAATCAATTGGGATCGGTAATAATTTTTAGCAAAATCAAAGAAGGTGCTTTGTAAAACATTCCTTCTTTGATTCATGTATTGCATCTGACCAAAGTAAAATAACTCAGTAAAAAAAAAACGGCTGTTAGCAAAAAATGGGATATCTCTTCTAAATGTAATGACTAGAAGAGATACTGATAATAATGATCCACATAAAAGAGCTGCATAACCCAATAACATCATACTTACATGCATCATTAACCACTGGGATTGGAGAGCAGGTACTAATATTGTGGATTGATGCATTTCAGTTAACAGACTTGAAGTAGCAAATCCTTGAGTAAAAATAGCACTTGGTGCAGTGATTACGCATAAGTTTTTTTTTTTAAAATATGGAAACATATGAATAATCGAGAAACTCCACGAAAGAAAAATTAATGATTCACATAAATCACTTAATGGAAAATGTTGTGAATAAACCCAACGAATAATTAAAAATCCTGTTATACAGAAAAAACTAGCTATTAGACCTCTTTCAGACGAATTAGAGAGTCCTATCATTTCATCGACTACTAAGCTTATGAAATAAATTGTAATTACAATTGAAACAAGGGAAAAAGAAATATGAGTTAATATATGTTCTACAGTAAAAAATATCATAGCAATTAAAAAAATAAGGTATCGGAATTGAATTCATTATAGGACTTATTGTATCTCTTTTAGAAGAGAATGTGCCGCCACTCGGATTCGAACCGAGATGCTCAAGCACTGCTTCCTAAGAGCAGCGTGTCTACCAATTTCACCATAGCGGCTTACTTAAAATCATAATAAGCTATTATTATTCAAGTGTCGAGATTTAATGAGTTAATTAAATGTTCTGAGCTTTTTTTATTTTAGTAAATGCTCAAATTATTCAACTTAATAAACTTAGTAGTGAGGTTTTTTTCAGGTCTTTTAGGCTCTCCATTGTTGTATTTGTAACTAAAAGGTGCTACCTCCTATCTTACGAAATCACAAAAAAAGATTGTGCGAAAGGTAAAGGTGGAGATGGGGGAAATCAAAATCCCCACCAGAGAGAAGGTTTCAACTAGTTTATTTTGAGTATGTTTTATCATTTCCGAGGTGGGGATTTTGATTTCGCAACAAAATGCTTTCAGGATTTTTTATACCATATAGAATAGAATAGTCAATTTGTAGTCCTATTTTACACTAAATTAAGATTTGTCCTATTCCCATTATTTGAATCGTTTATTATTTGGGTGTCGGTACAAAAAAACTTTTTGAATTACCAGTAGAAAGAGATTTGGCTAATGAAAAGGCTTTTAACGCTGCCCAATACCCCTTCCTTTTCCACAAACTTTTATGAATACGCTTTTTTGCCAGAGAAGTACGTTTTTTTGGAACTGCCATTCAAAATTTAAGAAGTTTTTCAATAATATCGTTGGATGTGAAAGACATCTATTGTTCAAAACGAATTCTTCTTCATTATCTATCTATCCATAGATGATACGCTACTAACCCCATAAAAAAACCAATCATAGGTATATGAAAATGACAAAAAATCTTATAGGTGAAAAGCTAGGTTTAAGTTACTAAAATGAAAAAAAGAAACTGCTTCTATTTCTATCTCAGTTTCTTTTAGTCATTTATACGATTTATACATGGAATCAAATTCATCGAACAATTTAATTTATGAACCCAACTTTGACCTAAAAACTAATGGAAATATCCAATTTCTTATTAATTGTCCAAGTTGAAAGAAAGAATATACATAATTTCCAAATTTTCATTTTTCTTTTATTTTAAAACGAAGTATTCCGTTTTCACAAAAAAGTTCCCTATGTTATTTGACCAATTTGCACTTCTTGATTTGAATATTTTATTTGAAGTATTGAAGAAAGACTGAGAATAATTCAGAATCCAAATTTTTTAGTTCTTACCTATCTTGATTTTTTTCTTTTACAATTAGATAGGATCTGGTGAATTAGAAATCATTTTGAAAGAAAAAAATTTTTATGGAACATACATATCAATATGCATGGATCATACCTTTCCTTCCACTTCCAGTTCCTATGGGAATAGGACTAGGGCTTATCTTTTTTCCGACGGCAACAAAAAGTCTTCGACGTGTGTGGTCTTTTCATAGTGTTTTCTTGTTAAGTATAGTTATGATTTTTTCAGCCGACCTAGCTATTCAACTAATAAATAGAAGTTCTATTTATCAATCTATATCGTCTTGGACCATCAATAATGATTTTTCTTTAGAGTTTGGCTATTTGATCGATCCACTTACTTCTATTATGTCAATATTAATCACTACTATCGGAGTTATGGTTCTTATTTATAGTGATAATTATATGTTTCATGATCAAGGATACTTGAGATTTTTTGCTTATATGAGTTTTTTCAATGCATCCATGTTGGGATTAGTTACCAGTTCTAATTTGATACAAATTTATCTTTTTTGGGAATTAGTTGGAATGTGCTCTTATCTATTAATAGGTTTTTGGTTTACACGACCCCTTGCCGCAAATGCTTGCCAAAAAGCATTTGTGACTAACCGTATCGGGGATTTTGGTTTATTATTAGGAATTTTAGGTCTTTATTGGCTAACAGGTAGTTTCGAATTTCGAGACTTGTTCGAAATATTCAATAACGTAATTTCTACTAATGGGGTGCATTTTTTATTTGGAACTTTATGTGTCTTCCTATTATTTTCTGGTGCAGTTGCTAAATCTGCTCAATTTCCCCTTCATGTATGGTTACCCGATGCTATGGAGGGTCCTACTCCTATTTCAGCTCTTATCCATGCTGCTACTATGGTGGCAGCGGGAATTTTTCTTGTAGCTCGACTTTTTCCCCTTTTCATAGTC